GCATTTCCTGCTGCGGTTTGAGCGGCAAATGGTGTCCCCCTTCTTGTACCCTTGAATCCACAAGTACCGGCGGAGGACCAAGAAATCACCTGACCCCGTACATCTGTAACAGTCACAATGGTATTGTTAAAACTAGCTTGAACATGAATAACTCCCTTTGGTATTTTACGCGCATTCTTACGTGAACCAATACGTCCATTTCTACGTGAACCAATTTTTGGTATAGGTTTTCCCATATTTTATTATCTAAGTCAGAGATATATGGATATATCCATTTCATGTCAAAAACGGATCCTTTCTATTTTTCGATTTTTTTTAATTTTATTTGTGCATCCGGTCCTTTAGTTTTAGAAAGCCCCCTTTTTTCGTTTTTTGGAAAGATTATCCTTGTCTTTGTTTATGTCTTGGATTGGAACAAATTACTATAATTCGTCCGCGTCTACGGATCAGTCGACATTTTTCACAAATTTTACGAACGGAGGCCCTTATTTTCATATTTGTCATTCCTTAACTGAGTTCCGAATCTATTTATTGGAAGAAAATAGGGTTTCCTGAAATTTTTAACTTCTAATTGTATCCCCATAAAAAAAAATGTTGAAGTTGAAAAAGAGTCTAATCATTCGAATTTTTGTTCCGGGGTCTATAAATTATACGCCCTCCGCTTGAATCAAAATGACTTACTTCCATTTTTACTTTATCTCCTGGTAGTATACGTATAAAACTATGTCGAATCCTTCCGGAAACATAACCTATAATTCTATTTTCATTATAGAAACGAACCTGGAACATACCATTGGGAAGTGATTCAGTAATTAAACCCTCATGAATCCATTTGTTTCTTTTATTCCTAATTCCAGTTAAAACCCCTTCCTATATTAACTGATGTATGAGGAGTGATATTAGAAACCCACTTTTTCTCTCTCTTTTTTCACAAAAATGTATGTAAGTTTCTCATATAATTCGGATATCAGAAAGATTACCATATATAACATAAAATTTCTCCGCCGATTCTTTCTAATCGAGCCTCTCGATCTGTTATTATACCTCGAGAAGTAGAAAGAATTACAATCCCCATCCCTCCTAAAATTCTAGGAATTCGTTGATAATTAGAATAGATTCGTAGACCAGGTCTACTGATTCGTTTTAAATTCAAAATAGTTTTATATGATCCTTTCCTATTTCTTCTATGCCGTAGAGTTAAAATTAAAAAATCTTTCTTGCTTTCCCTATGTTTTCTCACGTTTTCAATAAAACCTTCTCGGAAAAGTATTGTAACAATGTTTTCGGTGATGTTAGTAGATGGTATTCGAACCGTCCCTTTTCTATTCATGTCAGCATTTCGTATAGAGGTTATTATGTCAGCAATGGTGTCCTTACCCATGATAAACTAAAATGATTCTTGCCCTTTACTTTTGATATAATCAACATGCTATTATTTTATATCTTTATTACTTTTATATTAATTAATATTATTTATAGATATAGAATATTATTGAATATTATTTTATTTCTAGATTATATATTTATAATATTATATAATAATATTTATTTTATAATTTTATATTTCTAATTGATTTTCTTTTTGATTTATGAATTATTAAATAATTTGAATAAATTTAATATTTATTATAAATATTATAAAATTGATTAATAATATTTATAATAATTACAATAATAATTACAAAAGGTATATGCGTGAGACATAATCAATCTATTAATTAATCTATTTCATTCAAATATTAGAAATATATCACGATCTCGTCTTATAATACCTCGGGTGCTAATGAAACTATTTTAGTGAAATTTAACTGTCTCAATTCCCGGGCGATCGCACCAAAAATTCGAGTTCCTTTTGGATTTCCTTCTTGATCAATGACAACCGCAGCATTATCATCATATTGTATTATCATACCGTTGTTACGTTTGAGTTCTTTACAAGTACGTACAATTACAGCTCTGATCACTTCTGATCTTTCTAAAGGTGTATTTGGTATTGCTTCCTTGATTACAGCAACAATAACGTCACCAATATAAGCATATCGTCGATTACTAGTTCCTATGATTCGAATACACATCAATTCGCGGGCCCCGCTGTTATCGGCTACATTTAAATGGGTTTGAGGTTGAATCATATCATTTTTTTTCTCTGTTCTTTCAGTGCAAAGGGCGAAGTAAAAAAAAGAAATATTGTGTATCAAAAAAAAAAAAGAAACCTACAATTGCAATTGTTTTTTTTTTTCATCCCAAAGACCTCTTTCCTTTGGTTCTAATTATTATGCCGAAATAATGAATTGAGTTCGTATAGGCATTTTGGATGCTGCTATTGCAATAGCTTTTCTGGCTATATTTTCTGTGACTCCACCCATTTCATAAAGTATTCTACCTGGTTTAACGACAGCTACCCAATATTCGGGAGATCCTTTTCCCGACCCCATACGTGTTTCTGTAGGTCTTACTGTAACCGGTTTGTCTGGAAATATGCGTACCCATATTTTTCCACCGCGGCGGGCATTTCGTGACATTGCCCGCCGCCCTGCTTCTATTTGTCTAGATGTGATCCAAGTGGGTTCAAGTGCCTGAAGAGCATATCTACCGAAGCAAATATGATTACCTCGAGAGGATATTCCTTTCATTCTTCCTCTATGTTGTTTACGGAATCTGGTTCTTTTGGGGTTATAGTTGATGGTTCTTTCTCAATTCCATCTCTACTACAGAACCGTACATGAAATTTTCACCTCATACGGCTCCTCGCGAATGAAACGACTAAAATAGGATATACATGGATTTAATGAAAAAATAATATACCGAATCGTCGTGGGATTTTTTGAGATTTCATTTAATCTATTGGTCTATTGGAAATTTGTATATCTTGTTTTGATATATAACTAAACAAGTATTCTTTTTCTATTATAGACAATTCTTGCTATCTAGATATAAATAGATAATGTTGTTTTGTTATGTTATAAGGTTCTAACGAATCTTTATTTTGTTTTCCTTTTATTATCATATCGGGTTGGCCCCAATTTTTAAATCCAATAAAATCAAAATTTTCGCGGGCGAATATTTACTCTTTATATTATCTATTTCAGGTGTAGGGTTAGCCCATGATTCCTCAGAACATCATTCCTCAGAATAAATAGATTGGTTCTTGGTTTGTTCCGCCATCCCCCCAATGAATTATTAAGATTCGTTTTTAATAAAATCTTAGGCATTCACAGGTTCCGTCGTTCCCATCGCTTCTCAATTAATGGTTAGGTCTGAATTGTACAATGGAGCCTCTAATTCAATTTTATTTTTTCTTGAGTCAATCTTCTCAGTTTTTAGTGACTCGGAGCTCTTGATTTGTTTGTTTTATGAATATAGTCATCTAATTATGGATTAATTAATATTGATGCTTTATTACACTACTTTTTATGAGATGATTCATAGACCTTACATATTATAATTATATATCATTGATATTCTTTTTCGCTCTTTCTTTCACCCTTTCATTTATCCATATATTCTTATTGCTTCACAATTCATAATTAGATTCGTTTTTCTTTTTTTTTTTTTTATGCAATATTTCAGTTGGTATAATGATATCGCCAATATATCATATCTTTACTTATATCTTGACCGGTTCTTTAGATCCAGATAATGCGAAGCGATGAGTTGGTTATTAATAGTTATTAATTAATACTATGAGTTGGTTTATTTTTTTGTTGAATCCTAACCACTCTAAAATAAAAAAAAAATCAATGAAACGAGTCGCACACTAAGCATAGCAATTATATAAATATCAAATGATTAATCGAATTTTTATTCAATCTTATAAAATTAAAATTTTTCATTTTTTGTTTTTTCGCTAGATAGAACGTTAAAGATAAGGCAAAGCTTATTATTCTTTGTTTACAAATATCCAAATTTTGATGCCTAATACCCCATAAATAGTTTGAACTGTATAGGAACAATAATCAATTTTTGCTCGAATGGTTTGTAGAGGAACCCTACCTTCTCTGATCCATTCGACACGTGCAATTTCTTTTCCGTCGATACGTCCCGCAATTTGTACTTGAACTCCGTTTGTACCTGCCAGTTCAGTTAATTCAATAGCTTTTTTCATTGCTTTACGAAACGAAACTCTATTTTTTAATTGTCCGGCTATAAATTCTGCAAGAATATTAGGGTGTCCATAAGGATTTGAAATCCTTGTAACAGTAATGTTGAGTTTTCCGTTCATACAATTCAGTTTTTTTTGCACATTCATCTGTAATTCTTCGATTCTTCGAGGTTTACCTTCTATTAATAACTTTGGAAATCCCATATAGATTATGACTTGAATCAGATCGATTCTTTTTTTAATCTTTATCCGTGCAATTCCCTCGACACCAGAAGATATTCTCATATTTTTTTGTATATAATTCTTGATACAATCTCGTATTTTTTCATCTTCTTGTAGACTTTCGGAATAATTTTTTGGTTGTGCAAACCAAAGAGAATGATGACTTTGGGTTGTACCAAGTCTGAAACCGAGCGGATTTATTTTTTGTCCCATAATCCCCCACTACTATACATAAAATGACACTTCGTATCTGTGTACTTTTTTTTTTTATTTATCTTTATTGATCCGGTTTTTTTGAAGCATAATATGGCATATTTGTGTCTTTCATATTCTTCTTCAATCTATAGATATATCTTTCAATACAATAGTTATATGACAATTTAGCAGATAACTTTGTCTTCGAGTTCGAAGTTTTCATTTTTTCATAGTAGTACCCTTATTAATTAGTAACTTCATCTTTATTTTGACTAATGACTTAACTTGTTTCGTTGAAACCCCTATTGGGACTAGCATTTGCTGCTGCCGAATAAACCAATTAAAAAATGGAATAAGATACTCGATAAGGTATGAGTTTGAGTATCATAATTTCTTCGTAAGAACGTTCACGAATTTCATCAATTATTATTCGTGTTTTGTGTTCTGAGCGGACATGCATATATTTTGACCGAAAGGGTAT